CGCACTTCTAACACCTGTTCCACTTTTGGAAGACCTTGCGTTATATCACCAGATCTTGATTTTTCATATATAAATGTAACTAATGTATCTCCTTCGTAAAGGATTTCCCCATAATGTCCATGAACGGTTGCTCCTGGAGTAGCCAAATAAGGCTTAGCTGATCGTATTACCACAGAGTCAACTTGAAGAATTAGAACTTGACCCGATTTTAAATGAGGTCCTTTTTTGGCTATACATACATTTTCACAAAGAAACTGCCCAAGACTAACAATTGTAGATGTCTCTTCACAATAATTGTAATGGATAAAATACCAATTCAAATTGAATGGATTCAAAATAATGTTACTGCATGAATAGGGATTATAAATTTTACCTTTTTCATCCAGTAAATAATATTTAAGTATTTGAAAACTCTGTTTTAAATTGTCAAGTTGCAAATAGTTAGTTAGTAAGATCTGATTATGGGTTATTAAATGGGAAAATAAATCCAAATTAGAAATTGGAAAGCCTGTTCCTAAGGGGCCCAACGAATTACTAATTGGAATTAGGGGGTCCTTTTTGATTGATTCTTTTATTATATTGGGAGATTTTACATCGTTGAATGGACCTATTCGAGAACAATTGGATGATGACAAAATTATCAAAGATTGAGATTCCTTATTTCGATTCAACAACGTATGAATAGTCCCTTGATTTGGATTAACGGATTCTTGAATGGTTGCCTTGGAATAGGAATGAATGGAAGAAAACGGATTGACATTAGCGCGATCTGATCCATTCTCAGAGATCAATCCTGCACCCGACAGATCGTTCCTTTTTCCGGTATACGAAATAGGTGACTTCGCTAAGTCGATTCTTAGAAAATCTCTAATCAAACCATTTGTCCTTATTTCAACAAAGGAAGCACAGGCCTTTTCGATCTTTTTGTCTTGGTCCCAATTCAACACTAAACAAGTCCGAACTAATTGAATACTTGTGTCCCAAATTTCAAGAATTGGGTCGTAATAAAGGATATAATTGACAACTCGAAGTTGTAGATTATCACTTTCCTGCAAGAGATCCGGCGGGAAAAGTCTTCCTAAATTTATACCGTCCGTTTTTTTATATGGGACTACAGGTTGAACCAAAACAAAATATTTTTTTTCATACCTGGAAAGTTTAATTCGTTGGATATAGAGCCAATTTTTCAATTTTTTGTAATTTTGTTTTCCCCCTCCTGGTGGTATCAATCGGAATGCCTTATTTGTCTTTCCAGGAAAATGTATATCTCCGGAAAAGATTATCAGTTTAATTTTTTCTGCTTTTTTCTTGATTCGAACCAATCCGGCTACCCGACTTCTTCTATTTAAAGTGATTTGCGTATCTACCCCAATAATACTATTGTGCCGTACCATTATGGACGAAGATTCGGCCAAAATGTGAACTTCCACGGGAATAAAAAAAAATGGATTTACTTCCTTTTGGTATTTTGGCCAAAATACCTTGACTCCTCGATACTCAATCAAATCCTCTTCGTTGACGATTGAATTAAGTTCTCTAGTCTCATATTTAGTAAGTCCCGAGCTCTTTCTTATATATCGAGGATCATCGAAATAAGCAAGAATACTATTTCTACGCAGAATACCATTTCTGGGGATTTCAATTGAGATACCTGAAGAAGGTATTAGTTGGTTCTCGCCTTCTTGAAGCAATTCGAGTGGGATGATGAATCTATTTCTTCGCCTCTTCGCCAATAAATCAGAATTCCCCTCGAGAATGGCCGGATTACAACGACCAGTACATGTCATTCGATTAAGTTCTGAATAATCGGGAATCCTATCTCCCTTTTGATTTTTACCAGAAAAATACGAACTAAAAAATTTGTGTCTCGCTTGATTATTAGTTACTGAGGGGTTAGAAATATATCTTCGCTTAACAGAAAGAGAATAAGCGTTCATTTGATCTTGATCCTTGTGGATCGAACAGGGTCCTAGACTGGATCTCCAGGGCTCCCCTAATAATATCCATAAATGACTTGTTTTTGGTAAGAGATGAATATTACCATATGTAAATTCAGGTGCATGGTACACATCGGTATTCCAGTGCATTTCGCCCTCTGAGTCAGAATAAATATGTTTTCGAACCTTCTCTTTCAAATTCAAAGTGGATGTTCTCGCGCGAATCTCAGCAATGACTTGTTCTGATTCTACATATTGATCGTTTTGAACTAAAAGAAAACTTTTGGGCGGAATACACACATTGTGTATAATATCTTCACTCTCAATAGTTACATACAAGTCTCTAGAACATAGAAAAGCAGGATGTCCATGACGTGTACGTGTCGGATGAACTAAATCCTCATTGAATTTTATTTTTCCATTAGAAGGGGCTCGCACATGTTCTGCAGTACCCCCTGTGAATACTCCGCCGGTATGAAAAGTTCTTAATGTTAATTGAGTGCCCGGTTCTCCAATAGATTGACCTGCAATAATACCAACAGCTTCTCCCAATTCGACCAGGTCGTCATGAGCTGGACTCCGGCCATAACATAATTGACAAATCCAAGATGTACTCCTACAAGTAAAGGGGGTTCGAATAGAGATTGGTTGTGCTCTAAAAGTGATGAATCTATTGACAAGTCCAATCCCAATATCTTGATTTCTAGTAGCAATGCATCGCGAACCTATATATATATCATCTGCTAATACACGCCCAATTAATGTTTGGATAAAAATCCTGTCCGCCATCATTCCATTTCGAGGACTTACAGAAAAACCTCGAACGGTGCCACAATCTGTTCGACGTACAACAATGTGTTGAACTACTTCAACAAGTCTGCGCGTGAGATATCCTGCATCTGATGTTCGGATAGCGGTATCCACAACTCCTTTACGGGCTCCGTAGCAAGAAATAATATATTCTGTTAAAGAGAGCCCTTCGCGTAAATTGCTTTGAATGGGTAAATCAATCATTTGACCTTGGGGATCCGACATTAATCCTCTCATACCTACTAATTGATGTACCTGAGATGCATTTCCTCTGGCTCCCGAAAAAGACATTATATGAACTGGATTAAAAGGATCGGTCATCCGAAAATTTGGATTCATTTCTTGTCGCAAATATTCACTTGTGGCATACCATATCTCGATCGATTGACGTAATTTTTCTACCGCGTGTACATTCCCATAATGATGGTGTTTTTCCAAAATAAAACTTTGTTGTTCAGCGTCTTGAACTAGCCATCTTTTAGAAGGTATTGTTAAAAGATCATCAATTCCTAATGAAATGGATGCGGCGGTAGCTTGTCGGAAACCCAGAGTCTTTACTTGATCCAGGATATGTGATGTATATCCTATTCCATAGTGATCAATAAATCGACTAATAAGTCGTTTCATGGCAGTTCCGTCTATCACTTTATTGTGAAAGACCTGAGTGGGCCGTTCTGCCATCAGTACCTCCATATTGCGCTGAGTAGAATTTGACAATGGGTTTGAGTCAGTGATTGGAAAACTTCCTTTTCTAGATCTTGATTCACGTATAAATTCCGCAATTATGGTCCTAGTTAACCCGGCGAGACTCGAATTCCCGCGGGTAGCATAGAATTACAACAGCCCTGCCAAAACCCCTGTATGGCTTCTTCTATTTCTCGATAAAGAGAAATATGACCAAGAGTGGTTCGAATATATATATATAAAATTTCCCTTTTTATACTTCTTACTATTAGATAGTGTCCATAAATCTCATAATAGGTACCCAAAGATTCATAGTGAATTTCGATGGGAGCTTCTCTTGCAGCAATAACGCGTTGATCTAGTCGCCACCGCAGCCACAAAGCACTACCTAAATTGATTCGTTTTTGCCGATAAGCGCCAATTGCATCATAGGCATTACAAAAAAAGGGTTCTTTTTTTTTTGTATACTTATAGTTATTATTTTCATTTTGATAGTTTCTACGATTACATGGATTATACCTATTTACACAAATACCGCGACGATTACCACTCGTTAAGACATAGAGTCCACTAAGCATATCTTGAGTTGGTGCAGAAATGGGATCTCCAATAGTTGGAGACAAAAGATTCATATGAGAAAACATAAGTAAACGTGCCTCTGCTTGAGCCTCCAAAGATAAAGGCACATGAACAGCCATTTGATCCCCGTCAAAGTCTGCATTAAAGCCCTTACAAACTAATGGATGTAAACAAATAGCACGCCCCTCCACTAAAACAGGGAGAAATGCCTGTATGCCTAATCTATGCAGAGTAGGCGCTCTATTCAGCAATACAGGATGGTCATCCAGAATTTCCTGAAGTATTTCCCATACAATCGGTTTTTTTTTTCGAATTTGACTCTTAGCAACTCCTATGTTCGAAGCAAGATGTTTTCTAATTAGGTCACGAATTACAAATGCCTGGAAAAGTTCTATTGCTATTTCGCGAGGCAATCCACATCGATGTAAGGAAAGTGAAGGGCCCACGACAATCACTGACCGCCCTGAATAATCGACCCGTTTACCAAGCAGAGTCTCGCGAACTCTTCCTTCTTTGCCTTCAATTACATCTGAAAGCGACTTGTAAACTCTATTATGATCGTCTCTCATTGGTTGTCCGCAGATTCCATTATCAAGAAGTGCATCCACGGCTTCTTGTAGCAATTTTTCCTGAGATATTATTAATTCTTCTGGCGTAGCTATACTTGTTGTTAATAGATCTGTAAGAGTATTATTCCGATAGATAATTCTTCTATAGATTTCATTAATATCCGAGGTCACTAGTTTATCCTCATCTATATGATAGATTGGTCTCAACTCAGGAGGAAGAACTGGTAATAGACACAAAACCATCCATTTTGGTTCTATATTTGTTCGAATAAAATGCTTAGCCAATTCCATGCGTCTAAGCAAAAAATCTTTTCTTCTTCCAACTTTTCGATCTTCCCATTCGTTCCCCGTGGGTTCTTCTTCCTCCAATTCTTTCCATTCTACCAATGAATAATCTATAATAATTCGTAAATCTAGATTG